GCCATCGTAGCTTAAACCTTAAAGCATAACACTGAAGATGTTATTATGAACCCTAGAAAGTTCCGAAAGCACAAAGGCTTGGTCCTAGCTTTACTATTATTTATAATTAAACTTACACATGCAAGCATCCGCACCCCCGTGAGAATGCCCTTAACCCTCTTATGAGATCAAGGAGCTGGTATCAGGCACGTATAAATGCCCATGACACCTTGCTTAGCCACACCCCCAAGGGAATTCAGCAGTGATAAACATTAAGCCATAAGTGTAAACTTGACTTAGTTAAGATTTTTAGAGCCGGTAAAACTCGTGCCAGCCACCGCGGTTATACGAGAGGCCCAAGATAATAGAAATCGGCGTAAAGAGTGGTTAAGAATTAAATAACTAAAGTTAAACATCTTCCAAGCTGTTATACGCACCCGAAGGTATGAGGCTCATTTACGAAAGTGACTTTACAAAACTGAATCCACGAAAGCTATGAAACAAACTGGGATTAGATACCCCACTATGCATAGTCTTAAACAAAAGTATTTTAATTACATTATACTCGCCAGGGTACTACGAGCTTTAGCTTAAAACCCAAAGGACTTGGCGGTGCTTCACACCCACCTAGAGGAGCCTGTTCTATAACTGATAACCCCCGTTAAACCTCACCCTATTTTGCTTAATCAATTTATATACCGCCGTCGTCAGCTTACCTTATGAAAGAACAACAGTGAGCAAAACTAGTAATAACCCAAAACGTCAGGTCGAGGTGTAGTTTATAATAGGGGAAGAAATGGGCTACACTCATTCATTAATGAATACGGATGGTATATTGAAACATAAACCTAAAGGAGGATTTAGCAGTAAGAAGAAAATAGAGTGTTCCTCTGAAACTGGCTCTGAAGCGCGCACACACCGCCCGTCACTCTCCCTAATAATACAAGTATAATTAATTAAAACCTAAATAAAATATAAGGGGAGGCAAGTCGTAACATGGTAAGTGTACCGGAAGGTGTGCTTGGAATACCAAAGCATAGCTGAAATAGTTAAAGCATCTCACTTACACCGAGAAGTTGTTCTTGCAAATAGAACTGCTCTGATACCCATATGCTAGCTCACACACTAAATTCAAATAAAAACTAAAAATAACCCCTAACACCCTAAAAAATAATACTAAAACATTTTATAACCCTAGTAAGGGAGACTGAAAAGGAATATGGAGCTACAAAACTAGTACCGTAAGGGAAAGCTGAAAAAGAAGTTAAACAAACAACTTAAGTAGATAATAGCAAAGATTAAATCTTGTACCTTTTGCATCATGGTTAACAAGATACCTCAAGCAAAGAGATCTTTAGTTTGCTATCCCGAAACTAGGCGAGCTACTCCGAGACAGTCAAAATATAATGGACAAACCCATACCTGTGGCAAAAGGTTGGGATGAACTCCGAGTAGAGGTGATAAGCCAAACGAGCTTGGTAATAGCTGGTTGCCTGAAAAATGAATAAAAGTTCAGCCTATATTATACCCTAAATTCACCTAAATTAAAATAAATAAATTAAGCTATGATAATATAGAGTTAGTCAAAAGGGGTACAGCTCTTTTGACATAGGACACAACCTTATAATGAGGTTAAAGATCAAAAACAACAAAGTACATACATGCCTTTGTGGGCCTGAAAGCAGCCACCAAAATAGAAAGCGTTAAAGCTCAAGCACTAATTATACTTTTAATTCAGATAAACGTTCTAAAACCCATAAACCCATCAGGCCTTTTCATAACACATGAAAGTGACAATGTTAATATGAGTAATAAGAGAAGTCAAAGATTCTCTCCTTTAACAAAAGTGTGCCTCGGATCGAACTAACACCGAAATTTAATGATCCCTTATTACCGGAGGGTAATGTTGTAAAAACAAATAACAAGAAAAAACAACAATAAAAATCATCAACCCCACACTGGATTGCTAACCAGGATAAACTAAAAGGGTGAGAAGGAACTCGGCAAACATAAGAATACTAGCCTCGCCTGTTTACCAAAAACATCGCCTCTTGCATAACATAATGAATAAGAGGTCCCGCCTGCCCTGTGACTATATGTTTAACGGCCGCGGTATTTTGACCGTGCAAAGGTAGCGCAATCACTTGTCTTTTAAATAAAGACCTGTATGAATGGCATAACGAGGGCTAAACTGTCTCCTCACCCCAGTTAATGAAATTGATCTTCCCGTGCAGAAGCGGGAATTAACACATAAGACGAGAAGACCCTGTGGAGCTTTAGATAACTAGATGAATTTATTAAACAACATAAACCATATAAAAGGTAATTAAAACAATAACCTCATCTTAAATCTTTAGTTGGGGCGACCGCGGAGCAAAACAAAACCTCCGTGAGGATTGAGGTAAAAACCTTATACCCAAGAACGTCATTTCTAAGCACCAAAATATTTGACCTATTAGATCCGGCAACAGCCGATCAACGGACCTAGTTACCCCAGGGATAACAGCGCAATCCTCTTTGAGAGTCCCTATCGACAAGAGGGTTTACGACCTCGATGTTGGATCAGGACATCCTAATGGTGTAGCCGCTATTAAGGGTTCGTTTGTTCAACGATTAAAGTCCTACGTGATCTGAGTTCAGACCGGAGTAATCCAGGTCAGTTTCTATCTATGTATGTGGCCTTCTTTAGTACGAAAGGACCAAGAAGGATAGGCCCATGTTTTAAAACAAGCCTACTTTTTAACCCTTGAAAGAATATTAAAGGTTAAAACAACACAAGACTCTTTAGAATATAACTAAATGTTAAGGTGGCAGAATCCGGTATTGCAAAAGACCTAAGCCCTTTAAATAGAGGTTCAAATCCTCTCCTCAACTATGATTACCGTAATTTTAACACAAATTATTAACCCATTAATATATATCATCCCTGTTTTACTAGCAGTTGCTTTCCTAACATTACTAGAACGAAAAGTATTAGGTTATATACAAAACCGAAAAGGGCCTAATATTGTGGGACCTTTTGGCTTACTTCAACCAATCGCAGATGGATTAAAACTGTTTATTAAAGAGCCAGTAAAACCCTCCACATCCTCCCCAGTTTTATTCCTAACCACCCCTATACTAGCATTAACATTAGCCCTTATATTATGAGCCCCGTTACCCATACCTCACCCTGTCGTTAACATTAATCTAGGAATATTACTTATCCTAGCACTATCAAGCCTTGCAGTTTACTCAATCCTAGGGTCAGGATGGGCATCAAACTCAAAATATGCATTAATTGGCGCATTACGAGCCGTAGCTCAAACTATTTCTTATGAAGTAAGTTTAGGTTTAATTCTACTGGCATTAATTATCTTCACTGGTAGCTTCACACTACAATCGTTTGGTATCACACAAGAAAGCCTATGACTTATTGTCCCCGCATGACCTTTAGCAGCAATATGATATATTTCTACACTAGCTGAAACAAACCGAGCACCATTTGATTTAACAGAAGGCGAATCAGAACTTGTTTCAGGGTTTAATGTTGAATACGCAGGAGGACCTTTTGCATTGTTTTTCCTTGCAGAATATGCCAACATTTTACTAATAAATACCTTATCAACAATCTTATTTCTGGGAGCATCTCATATTCCTTCTTTACCTGAACTCACAACAATAAATCTTATAATTAAAGCAACTCTATTATCAGTAATATTCCTATGAGTTCGAGCCTCATACCCGCGATTCCGATATGACCAGTTAATACATCTCATCTGAAAAAATTTTCTACCACTAACTCTTGCTTTAATTGTTTGACACTCATCAACACCTCTCGCGCTAGCAGGACTACCCCCTCATATATAAAGGAATTATGCCTGAATACTAAAGGACCACTTTGATAGAGTGTATTATGAGGGTTAAAATCCCTCTAATTCCTTAGAAAGAGAGGACTCGAACCCCACTTAAGAGATCAAAACTCTTAGTGCTTCCCACTACACCACTTCCTAAAGTAAAGTCAGCTAAATAAGCTTTCGGGCCCATACCCCAAAAATGTAGGTTAAAATCCTCCCTTTACTAATGAACCCTTATATTATATCAATTTTTATTTTAGGCTTAGGCCTGGGCACTACAATTACATTCATGAGCTCACACTGATTACTAGCATGAATGGGCCTAGAAATTAATACACTTGCAATTATTCCTTTAATAGCACAACACCATCATCCACGATCTGTAGAAGCTTCTACAAAATACTTTCTTACCCAGGCTACAGCCGCAGCAATAATCCTCTTTGCCAGCTCCACTAATGCCTGAATCACAGGGCAATGAAGTATTAATGAGCTCTCTCATCCAGTACCCTCCACTATTATAATATTAGGCCTGGCCCTAAAAATTGGCATAGCACCTCTTCATACATGATTACCAGAGGTGCTTCAAGGCCTAGATCTTACCACAGGATTAATTATATCTACATGACAAAAATTAGCCCCATTCTCCTTATTAATACAAATTAATCTAAACAACCCCGTACTAATTACAATAGCAATCACATCTACTATAGTAGGAGGTTGAGGGGGTTTGAATCAAACACAACTTCGAAAAATCTTAGCATATTCATCAATTGCCCATATTGGATGAATAGTTCTAGTACTTCAATTCTCGCCTCCACTAACACTATTCACTCTTGTAATTTACATCTTTATAACACTCTCTATTTTTAGCCTACTTAACCTAAACAAAACAACTTCCATTAATTCACTCGCTACATCATGATCAAAGCATCCTACAATCACCGCATTAGCCCCACTAATCCTCCTATCGTTAGGAGGATTACCACCACTTACGGGATTTGGTCCAAAATGAATAATCCTATCCGAATTAACAAAACAAGAGTTATATACAATTGCAACAATTACAGCACTTTCTGCTTTACTGAGCCTTTACTTCTACCTACGACTCTCATATGCTATAACACTAACCTTATCACCTAACACCACTCCTGTAACCAGCCAATGACGGTTTAGTACTAAACAAGTTAATATACACCTAGCAATCTCAACAATTCTTTCATTATTATTACTCCCACTCCTACCTAATATAATAACTATTATTAACTAAGAGTTTAGGTTAATAAAGACCAAAGGCCTTCAAAGCCTTAAGTAGAAGTGAAAATCCTCTAACTCTTGATAAGACTTGCAGGAAATTAACCCACATCTACTGTATGCAAAACAGACACTTTAATTAAGCTAAAGCCTTACTAGATGGGAAGGCCTCGATCCTACAATTTTCTAGTTAACAGCTAGACACTCTAACCAGCGAGCATCCATCTACTTTCCCCCGCCTTAATAAGGCGGAAAGGCGGGGGAAAGCCCCGGCAAAAATTAATTGGCCACTTAAGATTTGCAATCTTATATGTATTACACCTCGAGGCTTGGTATGAAGAGGGCTTAAACCTCTGTATGTGGGGTTACAATCCACCGCTTACTCAGCCATCCTACCTGTGGCAATTACACGATGATTTTTTTCAACTAATCATAAAGACATCGGCACCCTATACTTAGTATTTGGTGCTTGAGCCGGGATAGTCGGCACTGCACTCAGCCTTTTAATCCGAGCAGAACTAAGTCAACCAGGAGCTTTACTAGGGGATGATCAAATCTATAATGTTATCGTAACTGCTCATGCTTTTGTAATAATCTTTTTTATAGTTATACCAATTATAATCGGAGGTTTTGGTAATTGGTTGGTCCCGTTAATAATTGGAGCGCCTGATATAGCCTTTCCTCGAATAAATAATATAAGTTTTTGATTATTACCGCCTTCTTTTCTTCTCCTCCTTGCTTCCTCAGGAGTGGAAGCTGGGGCAGGGACAGGCTGAACTGTTTACCCCCCGCTAGCCGGTAATTTGGCACACGCTGGAGCCTCTGTAGATTTAACAATCTTTTCTCTTCACTTAGCAGGTGTTTCATCAATTCTAGGGGCTATTAACTTTATTACTACTATTATTAATATAAAACCCCCATCAATTTCACAATATCAAACACCATTATTTGTATGGGCTGTTTTAGTAACCGCAGTCCTACTCTTACTATCATTACCCGTATTAGCAGCTGGCATTACCATACTTCTCACAGACCGAAACTTAAACACAACATTTTTTGACCCTTCTGGAGGAGGAGACCCAATCCTCTACCAACACTTGTTTTGATTCTTTGGACACCCCGAAGTATATATTCTCATTCTCCCAGGTTTTGGTATAATCTCTCATATCGTGGCTTATTATTCCGGTAAAAAAGAACCTTTCGGCTACATAGGAATGGTCTGAGCAATAATAGCAATTGGACTTTTAGGGTTTATTGTTTGAGCTCACCACATGTTTACGGTGGGAATAGATGTAGATACCCGAGCATACTTTACTTCAGCGACAATAATTATTGCCATTCCTACAGGCGTAAAAGTATTTAGTTGATTAGCTACACTTCATGGGGGTTCTATTAAATGAGAGACTCCTTTACTGTGGGCCTTAGGCTTTATCTTTTTATTTACAGTTGGAGGATTAACAGGGATTGTATTAGCAAATTCCTCCTTAGATATTGTCTTACATGATACTTATTACGTAGTTGCCCATTTCCATTATGTCCTATCAATAGGCGCCGTATTTGCAATCATAGCAGGGTTTGTTCACTGATTCCCTTTATTTACAGGCTACACTCTACACAGCTCTTGAACCAAAATTCATTTTGGTGTAATATTTGCAGGTGTAAATTTAACATTCTTCCCTCAACACTTCTTAGGGTTAGCAGGCATGCCTCGACGATACTCCGATTACCCAGATGCATATTCACTATGAAATACTGTCTCTTCTATCGGGTCTCTTGTATCCTTAATTGCCGTAATTATGTTTTTATTCATTATCTGAGAAGCATTTGCGGCCAAACGAGAAGTGTTAATAGTTGAATTAGCTTCAACGAACATTGAATGGCTGCATGGATGTCCTCCACCATATCACACATTTGAAGAACCTGCTTTCGTCCAAGTACAAACAAATAATTAAACGAGAAAGGAGGGAATTGAACCCCCTTAAAATGGTTTCAAGCCACCCACAAAACCGTTCTGTCACTTTCTTTATTCAATTAACCAAAGATATTAGTAAAATATTATACTGCTTTGTCAAGGCAGAGTTGTTGGTTAAACCCCTACATATCTTTAATAATGGCTTATCCCTCACAACTAGGTTTTCAAGACGCAGCATCACCTGTAATAGAAGAGTTACTTCATTTTCATGACCATGCATTAATAATTGTATTTCTGATTAGCACCCTAGTGCTTTATATCATCCTAGCTATAGTTACTACAAAATTAACAAATAAATTCTTATTAGACTCACAAGAAATTGAAATTATCTGAACTGTTCTCCCTGCAATTATTCTTATCCTAATTGCCCTCCCATCACTGCGAATCCTCTACCTCATAGATGAAGTAAATGACCCTCACCTCACAATTAAAGCAGTCGGCCATCAATGATACTGAAGTTATGAATATACTGATTATGAAGATTTAACCTTCGATTCATACATAATTCCAACCCAAGACCTCGCACCAGGTCAATTCCGACTATTAGAAGCAGATCACCGTATAGTAATTCCAGTTGAGTCACCAATTCGAGTATTAGTATCTGCAGAAGATGTACTTCACTCATGAGCAGTACCTTCTTTAGGAGTTAAAATAGATGCAGTGCCAGGGCGACTTAATCAAACAGCTTTTATTACATCACGACCAGGAGTGTTTTATGGACAATGTTCAGAAATCTGTGGTGCTAATCACAGCTTTATACCTATTGTAGTAGAAGCAGTACCATTACAACAATTTGAAAACTGATCATCACTTATACTTGAAGACGCCTCGTTAAGAAGCTAAATAGGACCTCAGCGTTAGCCTTTTAAGCTAAAAATTGGTGACTACCGACCACCCTTATCGACATGCCTCAATTAAATCCCTCACCTTGATTAATGATTCTATTATTTACATGATTAGTTTTTACTATTATTATCCCCCCTAAAATTATAGCACATAAATACCCTAATGACCCAAATGTTTTAAGTACTAAAACATTAGAAACAACCCCTTGAAACTGACAATGACATTAAGCTTTTTCGATCAATTTATTAGTCCCATATTTTTAGGCATTCCATTAATAGCTTTAGCTATTATAATCCCTTGAATTATATTCCCAACCCCTTCTTCTCGTTGAATAAATAACCGGATACTTACATTACAAAACTGGTTCATTAACTTATTTACAAAACAACTTCTTCTCCCTTTAAATACAATAGGTCATAAATGAGCATTAATTTTTGCATCATTAATAATCTTCCTAATCACCTTAAATATACTTGGGTTACTTCCCTACACCTTTACCCCTACAACTCAACTATCCCTGAATATAGGACTAGCCGTACCCCTATGATTAGCAACTGTAATTATTGGTATACGAAATCAACCCACACACTCCTTAGGCCACTTATTACCAGAAGGCACACCCGTATTATTAATTCCTGTACTTATCATCATTGAAACAATCAGCCTATTTATTCGACCTATCGCCCTAGGTGTTCGACTAACAGCAAATTTAACTGCAGGACACCTACTTATTCAACTTATTGCAACAGCAGCATTTGTCCTCTTACCCCTCATACCCGCAGTGGCATTATTAACAACAATTCTACTATTTTTGCTTACATTATTAGAAGTAGCTGTTGCTATAATCCAAGCCTATGTCTTTGTTCTTCTATTAAGCCTTTATTTACAAGAAAACGTCTAATGGCCCATCAAGCACATGCGTACCACATAGTAGACCCAAGCCCCTGGCCCCTCACAGGTGCAATTGCAGCCCTTTTAATAACTTCAGGGTTAGCTGTTTGATTTCACTTTAATTCAACTGTTTTAATAGCGACTGGGTTAATTTTACTACTTTTAACAATAATCCAATGATGACGTGATATTATCCGGGAAGGAACATTTCAAGGGCATCATACCCCCCCCGTTCAAAAAGGATTACGATATGGTATAATTTTATTCATTACCTCAGAAGTCTTCTTTTTCCTAGGGTTCTTCTGAGCTTTCTACCATGCTAGCTTAGCCCCGACTCCAGAATTAGGTGGTTGCTGACCACCTTCTGGAGTTATCACACTCGACCCTTTTGAAGTCCCCCTACTTAACACAGCAGTTCTACTTGCCTCTGGTGTCACAGTTACCTGAGCTCACCATAGCATTATAGAAGGTGAACGAAAACAAGCTATCCACTCACTTACCCTAACTATTCTCCTAGGCTTTTACTTCACGTTACTTCAAGCAATAGAATATTATGAAGCCCCTTTCACAATTGCTGACGGCGTTTACGGATCAACATTTTTTGTAGCAACAGGATTCCACGGATTACACGTTATTATTGGATCAACATTCCTAGCAGTTTGCTTAATTCGACAGATTCAATATCACTTCACATCACAACACCACTTCGGGTTTGAAGCCGCTGCATGATACTGACATTTTGTTGATGTTGTATGATTATTCCTTTATATCTCAATTTATTGATGAGGATCTTATCTTTTTAGTACTAGTAAGTATAAGTGACTTCCAATCACATGGCCTTGGTTAAAATCCAAGAAAAGATAATGAATCTACTAATCACAATTTTACTAATTACAATCTCCCTCTCTATTCTACTAGCCTTAGTCTCATTTTGACTACCGCAGATAAACCCAGACACAGAAAAACTTTCACCCTATGAATGTGGCTTCGACCCATTAGGCTCAGCCCGACTTCCATTTTCGCTACGATTTTTCTTAGTAGCAATCTTATTCCTTTTATTTGATTTAGAAATTGCATTACTTCTCCCGCTTCCATGAGGCATACAATTAATGTCGCCCCTCTATACATTTATATGAGCATCATCAGTCGTTATTCTACTAACATTGGGATTAATTTATGAGTGAATCCAAGGTGGCCTAGAATGAGCTGAATAAACGATTAGTATAATTAAAACACTTGATTTCGGCTCAAAAGCACGTGGTTAGAATCCACGATCGTTTTATGACACCTGTGCATTTTGCTTTCTCAACAACATTTGTCCTAGGACTTATGGGATTAACTTTTCACCGAAGCCATTTACTCTCTGCCCTTTTATGTCTAGAAGGAATAATATTATCGCTATATGTTGCCTTATCCTTATGAACACTACAATTAAATTCAATTAATTTCTCCCCTACTCCTATATTAATACTTGCTTTTTCAGCATGTGAAGCAAGCGCTGGACTAGCCCTACTAGTAGCAACCTCCCGTACACATGGCACTGACCGCCTCCAAGCCTTAAACATTTTACAATGCTAAAAATCCTTATCCCAACAATTATACTCATTCCCACAACATGGCTCACCCCTAAAAAATGATTATGGCCCTCCACATTAGCACATAGTCTTGTTATTGCTTTATTCGCTTTAACTTGACTTATTTGACCATCTGAAACCTCTTGATCAAATTTAAATGGATCAATAGCTACTGATCCACTGTCAACCCCTTTATTAATTCTTACATGTTGACTTCTTCCATTGATAATTCTTGCTAGCCAGAACCACACAACCAATGACCCCATAAATCGACAACGAATATACATTTCACTACTTACATCCTTACAAATATTCCTTATTCTAGCATTCAGTGCCACAGAATTAATTATGTTTTATGTAATATTTGAAGCCACACTAATCCCGACCTTATTGATTATTACCCGATGAGGAAATCAAACAGAACGATTAAATGCAGGAACCTATTTCCTCTTCTATACCCTAGCAGGATCACTCCCTCTACTTATCGCACTACTTATGCTTCAGAATAAAACGGGCTCTTTATCAATATTAACTCTACAGTATTCTAATCCCCTAAGCCTTATTTACTTAGGCAATAAGTTATGATGAGTAGGCTGTTTACTAGCCTTTCTTGTAAAAATACCCCTTTATGGTATACATCTTTGATTACCTAAAGCTCACGTTGAAGCACCAATTGCAGGATCTATAATCCTTGCTGCAGTATTACTAAAATTAGGAGGGTACGGAATAATACGCCTAATAAACATTTTAGAGCCCTTATCCAAACAACTAAGCTATCCATTCATAATCTTAGCTTTATGAGGGATTATTATAACTGGCATAATCTGTTTACGACAAAATGACTTAAAATCCCTAATCGCCTATTCTTCAGTGAGCCATATAGGACTAGTCACAACAGGTATCCTTATTCAGACCCCTTGAGGTTTTACTGGAGCATTAGTACTAATAATTGCACATGGACTTACCTCGTCAGCACTATTCTGCTTAGCGAATACAAACTATGAACGAACCCACAGCCGAACAATAGTCTTAGCACGGGGCCTACAAATAATTTTACCCTTAATAGCCGCATGATGATTTACTGCCAGCCTAGCAAATATAGCTCTACCGCCCTTGCCTAATCTAATAGGAGAATTAATAATTATTTCATCCTTATTTAACTGATCCCCTTGAACTTTGGTCCTCACAGGCCTTGGGACACTAATCACTGCAGCTTATTCATTATATTTATTCCTCATAACCCAACGCGGTCCTTTAACAAATCATCTTCTTCACATTGAACCCTCCCACTCCCGAGAACACTTAATTATAACACTTCACCTCACCCCACTTATCCTCCTAATCTTAAAACCTGAGTTATTATGAGGTTGAATCTTCTGTAGATATAGTTTAAAAAGAACATTAGATTGTGATTCTAAAAATAAAGGTTAAAATCCTTTTATCCACCGAGAGAGGTCCGAAGACAACATAAACTGCTAATTTTTGCCCCTTTGGTTTAACCCCAGAGCTCACTCGAGACTTCTGAAGGATATTAGTTAATCCGTTGGTCTTAGGAACCAAAAACCCTTGGTGCAAATCCAAGCAGTAGTTATGTACCCTACCTCTTTGATAATAACCTCAAGCCTTCTAGTAATTTTCGTTTTATTAACAATACCCTTAATTTCAACAATAACAACAAAATCATATTCCCCTAATTGATCAATTATATGGGTTAAAAATTCAGTCAAAATGTCTTTCCTAATTAGCCTATTGCCCTTAACACTATTTATCAATGAAGGGTTAGAAACTATTGTTACTACCTGGTCCTGAATAAATACAACAACTTTTGATATTAATATTAGCTTCAAATTTGACTTATACTCAGTAATTTTTACCCCTGTAGCCCTATATGTTACATGATCTATCCTAGAATTTGCATCCTGATATATACATTCTGACCCTATCATAAACCGATTTTTTAAATACCTCTTAATATTTTTAATCGCCATACTAGTTTTAGTAACTTCAAACAATATATTCCAACTATTTATTGGGTGAGAAGGAGTTGGCATTATATCATTCCTTTTAATCGGATGATGATATGGTCGGACTGACGCCAACGTAGCCGCTATCCAAGCTGTTATGTATAATCGAATCGGAGATATCGGATTAATCTTGTTTATGGCCTGAATTGCCATAAACTTAAATTCTTGGGAAATAAGTCAAATATTTACACTAGGTAAAGATAAAGATCTTACACTACCATTGCTTGGGCTAATCCTAGCTGCAACAGGAAAATCAGCTCAATTTGGATTGCACCCATGACTACCCTCAGCTATAGAGGGTCCCACTCCGGTTTCCGCCCTACTGCACTCAAGCACAATAGTTGTTGCAGGAATTTTTTTATTAATTCGAATAAGCCCTTTAATAGAAAATAACCCAATTATCTTAACAACATGCCTTTGTCTAGGAGCATTAACCACTTTATTTACAGCCATCTGCGCTCTAACACAAAATGACATTAAAAAAATTGTAGCATTTTCTACATCTAGCCAACTTGGCTTGATAATAGTTACAATTGGTCTTAATCAACCTCAATTGGCCTTCCTTCATATTTGTACCCACGCTTTTTTTAAAGCAATACTATTTTTATGCTCCGGTTCATTAATTCATAGCCTAAATGACGAGCAAGATATCCGAAAAATGGGCGGAATACACTCTCTCACCCCCTTCACCTCATCCTCACTAACCCTAGGTAGCCTAGCTTTAACAGGAGCCCCTTTCCTAGCCGGATTTTTCTCGAAAGATGCTATTATTGAATCAATAAACACCTCATATTTAAACGCCTGAGCCCTTCTATTAACTTTAATTGCCACTTCATTTACAGCGGTTTACAGCCTACGAATTGTTTATTATGTAACCATAGGCTACCCACGATTCAACCCTTTATCACCAATTAATGAAAATAGCAAGCCAGTAATTAACCCAATCAAACGATTAGCCTGGGGAAGTATTATTGCAGGCTTAGTAATCACATCAAATATAACACCCATAAAAAATCCAGTTATAACTATACCATATTATGCTAAAATAGCTGCCCTTATTGTAACAGTAATAGGACTGATTACAGCCCTAGAAATAGCCCGCAATACATCAAAACAATTAAATATCACCCCTAAACAAACCCCTCATTCATTTTCTAACATATTAGGATTTTATCCATCCATCATCCACCGCTTACCCATAAAAATTTCACTTCAATTAGGTCAGAACATTGCCTCTCAAAATATTGACATAACATGGTTGGAAAAAATTGGTCCTAAAGCCACTTCAACCCTAAACTTACCTCTAATTACAACTACAAGTAACACCCAAAAAGGTATCATCAAAACCTATTTAATACTATTTATCTTAACCTTTACTCTCTCCATAGCATTATTGGTCTAGACTACCCGAAGTGTGCCACGAACAAGACCCCGTGTTAACTCCAGCACAACGAATAAAGTTAATAAAAGAACCCAAGCACTAATAACTAAAACTCAACCTCCTGAAGAATATATCAAAGCCACCCCGGATATATCCCCCCGGAACAATGACAGACTTGACGGCTCGTCTACAGGTACCCAAGAACTCTCATATCACCCCCCATAAAAATAAGATAGAGCTATAAATACCCCTATAAAATATAAAACCCCATAAATTGCAACCGACCAACTACCTCAACTTTCAGGGTACGGCTCAGCAGCTAAAGCAGCGGAATATGCAAAAACAACCAATATCCCTCCCAAATAAATTAAAAATAAAACTAAAGATAAGAAAGGCCCTCCAAAACTCACCATAACCCCGCAACCCATACCAGCTACAACTACCAACCCTAAAGCAGCAAAATATGGCGAAGGATTGGAAGCCACCGCAATTAAACCAAAAATTAACCCTATTAATAATAAAAATATTAAATAAGTCATAGTTTTTACCAGGATTTTAACCAGGACTAATGGCTTGAAAAACCACCGTTATAATTTAACTATAAAAACCCTAATGGCTAACCTTCGAAAAACTCACCCAATCCTTAAAATCGCCAACGACGCCCTCGTAGACCTGCCTGCGCCATCAAACATCTCTGTATGATGAAACTTCGGATCTTTACTAGGATTATGCTTAATTGCCCAAATCCTTACCGGGTTATTTCTAGCAATACATTATACCTCAGATATTGCAACCGCATTCTCTTCAGTAACACATATTTGCCGAGATGTAAATTACGGTTGATTAATTCGTAATATACATGCTAACGGAGCATCTTTCTTTTTTATCTGTATTTACCTACACATTGCACGAGGACTTTATTACGGATCATATCTATATAAAGAAACCTGAAATGTCGGAGTTGTACTTCTACTCCTTGTAATAGCCACTGCATTCGTAGGATATGTTTTACCCTGAGGGCAGATATCCTTCTGAGGAGCTACAGTTATCACTAACCTAATATCCGCTGTACCATATATTGGCAATGATTTAGTCCAATGAGTATGAGGGGGATTCTCTGTAGACAATGCCACCCTAACCCGATTTTTCGCATTCCACTTCTTACTTCCGTTCATCGTTGCAGCCGCATCAATAGTTCACCTACTCTTTCTTCACGAAACAGGATCTAATAACCCTGCTGGAGTTAACTCTGATGCAGACAAAATCTCATTCCACCCCTACTTCTCACACAAAGATCTATTAGGATTTGCCACCCTATTAATTGCCCTCACATCAATTGCCCTATTTACACCAAACATTCTAGGGGACCCTGATAATTTTACACCAGCCAACCCTTTAGTCACCCCACCCCACATTAAGCCCGAGTGATATTTTCTATTTGCCTATGCCATCCTACGATCAATCCCAAACAAGCTAGGTGGTGTATTAGCCTTATTATTTTCAATTTTGGTATTAATACTGGTTCCTATCCTTCACACATCTAAACAACGGGGACTCACCTTTCGACCCTTTGGTCAACTTATGTTCTGGATACTAGTTGCAGACATAATTATCCTAACATGAATCGGGGGAATGCCAGTGGAACCTCCTTATATCCTAATCGGCCAATTAGCATCAGTTGTTTACTTCCTCATCTTCTTAGCAGCTTTACCCATATCTGGTTGAATTGAGAATAAAATCCTTAAATGAAATTGCATTTGTAGCTCAGTATTAGAGCGCCGGTTTTGTAAACCGGAGGCCGGAAGTTAAACCCTTCCCCACTGCTCAGAAAAAGGAGAGTCGAACTCCCACCGCCGGCTCCCAAAGCTGGTATTCTAAAATTAAAATATTTTCTGGTACATATATGAAATATCCATATATATATATATAGTACATATTATTAATTCCTTAGGACATTTTATGTATAAACACCATTAACTTATGTAAACCATAAAATAATGATATAAAACTAAGGTAGACATAAACCATAAAATTTAAAAATACATAACTGCTATAAATGCTGAGAGATTTAAGACCTAACACAAAACCCTTAAGTAATGATATACCAAGACTCCAAATATCATTAGATAGAGAATTCTATGTAGTAAGAGCCTACCAAACAATCTATAGCTTAAGGATAACGGTTCTTGATGGTCAGGAGCCCTAATTGAAGGGTTGCTACCTAAAAGGTGAATTATTCCTGGCATCTCCTCCTTTTTCAGGTCCATTAAGTTTATTAATCCGCACACTTTTATCGACGCTTACATTGACTAATGGTGTTAAACCTTCGACTCGTTACCCCCCAAGCCGAGCGTTCTCTCCACAGGGGCAGCTGGTTCTCTTTTTTTTTTCCCTTCATGAACATTTCAGAGTGCACACGGCCCTATGATAGAAGGTGGAACATTCGTTCCTTATTGAGTAATATAAATGTAATGTTAGAATTACATTACTTAAGAATTGCATAAATCTCTTTCTAGAGCATAATAGATACTATATTCCCTATAAGTCGCCCCCTCTTCTGTTTTTAACTGAAAAACCCCCCAACCCCCCTAAAGTCCTGAGGTCTCTAACAATCTTACAAAACTGATGTAAACAATAAAACCCCTAGATTATCTGTTAATTAATAAATATACAAAACGTGATGTGTATTTTCGTATTTATATGTTATCAGTTTTTAAAAAATATGCTTTATCACATCTATTTATTACAATTAGCCAAGATAACATACTAGAAG